TAATAGAAATGACTAGGCTTAGAATCTAGTTGGACGAAAATCCAAATTTGATTTAGTAATCATGGAATTACTTTTTTCTTCTCACCCACTCAAGATATTATGTGAATGAACCTATTACCGAATCTAATGAGTTCAAATTCAAGTCAAAATGTGATTTTGATAGGGTTACTATTCGTTCTAAAATAAAAACGGATGCCATACAATTAAAAAATAAAAGAAATGATCAAAATAGAAATGATTTTCTAATTTTATTCCATAATGATTTAAAAAGTGTTTCAGTTTTGAATGAAGTTACACAACCCGGCTCTTTTTATTAGTTTATAAGTTTATAGTTTATCCAAAAGTTACTCAATGAATTCGTTGATTGGAATCGCGGGAGGGGTAGATGTCACAGATGATGAATCAATTTCTTTTTATACACCTGCCACTTTATCTTTATTAGTGCTGTCTATAATGATAGAGGAATCAAAAACTTTCAATTGAACTTATTCTTTGTATTGGTATTTTTGCTTATCTCTTATTTTGCAAAAATGGAAACTTAGGTAAGTGCCTTTTGATAAACATATGTATCAAAAGAATATATTTCATTTAGCTTCTTCATGCCTACTATAACTAGTTATTTCGGTTTTCTACTAGCGGCTTTAACTATAGCCTCAGTTCTATTTATTGGTCTGAGCAAGATACGACTTATTTAAAATTCATATTTGAAATGCACAATTGATAAAAATAAATTTTTCTGTGAGATTCCCTGTATTCTATAATTATGGACTATGTCAATTGACAATTCTTGGTCATTGAGATTCAATGGTAATTCGGATTAATATTTAGGTATAGATATTACCTCTTTTTTTCCCCTTTCAAACAAATTGAAATGATTGAAGTTTTTCTATTTGGAATCGTGTTAGGTCTAATTCCTATTACTTTAGCTGGATTATTCGTAACTGCATATTTACAATACAGGCGTGGCGATCAGTTGGACCTTTGATTAATTAACATCTCTTTTTTTTGATTGACCTCCTCCTTTCTTTAATACACAGGAGGTCAAATTCAGATTGCCGCTCAAGTTAGTGAAGCTGTTTCAGTCTAATTTGATCTAAGAAGAACGAAATCACGCTCTGTAGGATTTGAACCTACGACATCGGGTTTTGGAGACCCGCGTTCTACCGAACTGAACTAAGAGCGCTTTCTTATCAGAAAAGATAAGACTGTAACGAAAGGATTCTTTTTGTAACCCCAATACATCTTGTATGACTATATAGTAGGATAAAAATAGTATGATAAAAATGAAAGAAAAGATTATAGATGCCCAATTTGAATCGATCTCAATTAATCCCTCCTTACTGCTCAAAGGAGAAGTAATAGGTAGGGATGACAGGATTTGAACCTGTGACATTTTGTACCCAAAACAAACGCGCTACCAAGCTGCGCCACATCCCTTCAATTGGTCTATAATGTCATTGTAGAGAATTCCTGTCTTGTTTTCCACATCGCTCCCCCATTGCTATATACAATTTCTCTGGCCATTTCGTCTTTTTGGTCTCATTTAATTTCAAATTGAATATAATATATAAATAATATTGAAAATATATACTATTTTTTATATATTATAGTAAAAGACTTATATACATATGAAATACGGAATGGAATCCATCGTAAAAATAAACGAGTCTTTTTCGGGAATGCTTGGGGACGCATTTTTTTTGGTTTTAAGAAAAAGAAAATCTTATTTACCGGATCATTGTACCCTTCAATTTGAATTAGGAATTCCGTGGACAACTATAACCATAAGTGGTCCTTAACTTCATATGCATCTGATCATATATGTATTACTATTATCTATTCCAATAAAATATGTATTCCAATAAATAAAAGAAGGAGGTTTTTCAATGCGAGATCTAAAAACATATCTCTCCGTGGCACCGGTACTAAGTACTTTATGGTTCGGGTCTTTAGCAGGTCTATTGATAGAGATTAATCGTTTTTTCCCGGATGCGCTGACATTCCCCTTTTTTTCATTCTAGTTATTGACATGGGAAGGAATAACGAAGATTAGAGCTATAATTAAATCTCTGTGATTTTCTCTCCCTCTTTTCTCTTTTTTCCCTTTTTGTTTGTTTAGAATAAGGGAGGAAAGAGAAAGAATAAAAGTGGATTCGCTAACTGCGAGACTCGAATTCAAGTTCGAATTCAATTAATGAATAATAGAGGAATGGCGGTAGAATAAAAAATAAAGTGGGTCTAGGTCAAGAGTATTATATAAGATACTTAAATGAGAGGAATGGCGGTAGAATAAAAAATAAAGTGGGTCTAGGTCAAGAGTATTATATAAGATACTTAAATGAAATATTGTACTCTGATTTGAAATATAGTTTTTCAGTAGTTGTATATTATTTACTATAATTGATTATTGATATTGATTGCAGCGAAATCTTTCATAATTGAATTTCAAGTGAGTCACTTCTATTTTTCCTTCCTTTCTTCTTCTTCGTTTCGGATCGAAAATAGAAGCGTTGAGTCAATCAAAAATCCAAGGGAGGTTCATGGCCAAGAGTAAAGATGTCCGAATAACGGTTATTTTGGAATGTACCAGTTGTGTCCGAAACGTTGGTAATAAGGTATCAACGGGCATTTCCAGATATATGACTCAAAAGAACCAGCACAACACGCCCAATCAATTGGAATTGAGAAAATTCTGTCCCTATTGTTACAAACATACGATTCATGGGGAGATAAAGAAATAGATCGAACCATGCGTGTGACCCTTTCAAGGAAGGGGAAAAAATGACATTATATATAACATATATAAATATAAACAAACCAAATCCTATTTATTTCTTCTTTTCTAAAATTCAAATTCATTTTAGATTCGACCGAAATAGGATTTTGGGGATAAGGAATAAACTAAACAAACCGTGGCTAAATCCAAGCAACCCTTTCTGAAATCCAAGCAACCCTTTCTGAAATCCAAGCAACCCTTTCTGAAATCCAAGCAACCCTTTCTGAAATCCAAGCGATCTTTTCGTAGGCGTTTGCCCCCAATCCGACCGGGGGATCAAATTGAGTATAGAAACATGAGTTTAATTAGTCGATTTATTAGTGAACAAGGAAAAATATTATCTCGACGAGTGAATAGATTGACCTTGAAACAACAACGATTAATTACTATTGCTATAAAACAAGCTCGTATTTTATCTTCGTTACCCTTTCTTAATAATGAGAAACGAGTTAAAAATAATAAGAAACGATTTCAAAAAAATAAGAAACGATTTCAAAATAAAAAGAAACGATTTCAAAATAAAAAGAAACGATTTCAAAAAAATCCGAAACAATTTCAAAATAATGAGAAACGATTTCGTATTTTATCTTCGTTACCCTTTCTTAATAATGAGAAACGAGTTAAAAATAATAAGAAACGATTTCAAAAAAATAAGAAACGATTTCAAAATAAAAAGAAACGATTTCAAAATAAAAAGAAACGATTTCAAAAAAATCCGAAACAATTTCAAAATAATGAGAAACGATTTAAAAGAACCGAGTCGACCGCTAGACCTACGGGTCTTAGCCAGAAAGAAATAGACTTACTCTTTCTTTACTTGAATCAAAATTCCAATCCGAACTCAAACGCAGATTGAGGTTTTGCTCGAAAAATCCGAGAATCTAGATTTGATTATCGTGTCGTAAGAAAAAAAAAGAATCGGGGAAGAAGAAATCTTTTTTTTATTGAGCGTGTTCATTCATTTTGACTACTTTCTCATATTTTATCATATTCTATCAATTATCCATTTTTACTCTACCCTCCCGGAGTTCATTCTCCGGGGAACTCTGTTTAAATTATTCCTGCGGATTCTTTCCAATCTACTTTTTTTACGATCTCATTATAAAGAATATAAATGGAATTCTTATTTGATATAGCTATTTGTGCAAGTATTTTACGATTAAGAAACAACTGTCTCTTGTACAGATCATGTATTAATCTACTATAGGATACCCCCCTTTCACGAATTACTGCGTTTATTCGAGTGATCCACAAACGACGAAAATTTCTCTTTTGCCTATCCCTATCCCGATGTGCCGAATCCAAAGCTCTTATTTCCTGTTGGCTAATTGTTCGAGTAAGTCTTGAATGAGCCCCTCGAAAGCTTGATACAAAGGAACGCACTTTTGTTCTACGTCTCCGAGCTGTATATCCCCGTTTAGTTCTGGTCATTGAATAAATGAAACTTTGACGAATACCGAATTGATTTCCCTTCTTTCAGTTATTCTTTGTCCCTTTTCTAGTCTATTAATAACAAAACATATTTTCCAATGTATAAACTCAAAATTCCAATGGCTTTGGCTACTATAACCTTCCCAACCACAATTTTTTCTTTTTTCTAGGCATTTCACTTCGAAATAAGAAGTTGTATTCTATTAGGTATCAAAAATAGAGTCAATAAAAAAGAAATAGAAATGGATAAAGAAATAGTGGATTCCATCGTTTCTATGGTTACTTCTTAAACGGTGAGGTCTTCTCTATACACCGGAGCCTTTACTTAATACTTAAATTAATCAATCTTATTGGTAACTTGTATAGTTCACATTCTTTGGCTCTACCCATGAATTATCCAGTAATAGGTCTTTCACAATGAGATCTACCTATACAGTAACGGTATTTTATTATGAAGGTTGGCTGGGTAGCTGACCATGTTAGTCCGTTCTTGCAAGGGGCATAATCTTTCTGTTTTTTAACTAAGATTTCCTCCGCTTAATGGATAATCATTTGCTACCAATGAAGAATTGCTTCTCATCTTAATCTTAAATTGAGATGATTGGGTTTCCACCAATGGAAACCATAAATTTCATACACAATAGGGGGATATGATAGATTTTCTTATTTTTCGTTTTTAGATAGTGAATGGAGTTCGTTTTTACACTCTATCCTATTCAGCGGGGTGGATCATTGATACTGGAAAAATGGGTTTCTTTCTTTTGTCCTAGCTCATGATCTGAACGAGTCGCAC